AAAAGAAACCATCCGTACTCATAACTCAAGTTGTATAATTCTCAAATCGCGCAAAGGAAAAATCTTTAGTCAATTTCATTTATTGAGTGGTCTTTACCCCCTTTTTGTTTATCTCGTTTAAAATTCTATTTGAATTCTTTAGTCGGATCCAGTTATTCAGATTATCCATCCAATTCAAATTCAAAAAAGGTACTTCCTTGTTTTTAGATCCTTTATCCTTATTTTGAATCATTGGGTTTAGACATTACTTCGGTGCTTGTTAATCCCTTCAAAATGGCAGCAACATACCACTTTTTGATTTCTTTCTATCAAAGAATCCCATGGCCAGTTGATTCCCGCGTGATACACTTTGAAAGAATCGAAAGGGTTTGATCAATTCCAACAAGTTTTGCTTTTGAATTGTGAATTAGAAACTTGCTCAAATTGGATCCTTTCGATTTCTATATACGGAACATACATTTACGAAGTTGTTCCAATGGATTGATTGGCATTTAACCTTAGATTATTACCCCCGAGAAATGAATTCATCCTTTCGACTCGAGCTCCGTCGTGGACTATTTAGAACCCAACAAAGACGAAGGGTTCAAGTGTAACAGAACAAATAATGTCGAGCCAAGAGCACCCTCATTCCTAGATAAATCGAAAATGGTGAATATAAAAATCCACAATAGGTTCTGTCCTTCAAGTCGCACGTTGCTTTCTACCACATCGTTTCAAACGAAGTTTTACCATAATATTCCTCGAATTTGGAACCGGTATGAAATTGATTCAATCATGGAATCATGAATAGTCATTGCTTCAGCTGTCCATAGACATTGTAATCTAGATTTTTTCTTCCATATATGATATGTGAAACTATTTTTTCTGCAAAAAGTCTTAGCAACACAGCATCTTTAACATCCATTAATAATAGATAGGTAATAGAATGAAATATAGAAACAACTCACTTGTTGAATCTCCATCTTCAAGTAACTCAATAGGATTGATTAAACAATTTCCTACTTTATTGAGTACAAAAGATTTTGATTCTACTTACAAGGAATGATTCAAAATATTAAAAAAAACGATTTCGAATTGAAATTGAAAAAGTTTCCGATTTCGACATCATTATTTCATTTGATTCAATTTGACAAAAATTGGATAATAAGGATCACCTTTGATCTTATATCTTATAATCTTATAGGAGGGTAGGTCTTTCTTTTTTACTTTTTTTTAATTGACTTTAATTGAAAATGGATAAAGAGACCAAAGAAAAGAAGAAAGAAATTAATCTTTTTTCATAAGATGTATAAAAAATGATGTAAGTTGAGAAGGGAGGGATTTTCCTCTCTATCAGATAGACTGAGGAGTTGTCTCTGTTATAGATATTCTAACAATATAGAATTCAATATAGAATTGAAATAATTTCAGTTTAAATAATTTAAGGGATCACAAATGGTTTTCACAAAAAACCAAAATTTCTTGTCATTGAAATAGAACGATCGAGACCGTATAAGCGAAACATTTCCTCATTTTAAACGAGGAAATGATATGTATTTTGTTTAACATGGGATTGAGTAATATTTCAATAATCACTTCTTGTCATAAAGTTGTCATAAAGTAAATAAAATCAAAGAGGGAAGATAAATCACCCCTACCTCAATCGTTACATAGATTTCAAATTTTGAAATTAGAGTCAAACACGAACTATCTAATAAAAAAAAGCGATTCAACGAAAAAGCATTGGCTCCATTTCATATAGAACTGTGGTATTTAAATTAATATGGATTTACTCTTTCCCTTACTTCTTTCTAAGAGAATAATGGAGCATAAAATAATGGATCCACGCTGGGACGGAAGGATTCGAACCTCCGAATAGCGGGACCAAAACCCGTTGCCTTACCCCTTGGCCACGCCCCATTTCAATTTCAAACCTAGACCAATAAAAATAATATTGGTATTAGTTTTTTGTCAACTCCAGCCCAAAATCTATACTATCTATACTATATATATATCGAATATATTGGTACTATCATTTTGATATATATAGATATAGAATTCAACAAAATTTATTGATCATTACATAGAATTCAATTAAGATATTGTATGAAAGTATCATTTCTTCTATTCTCCTTTGAGAATTGGAGGATTTTTGATTGAGTGGGTACAAAGAAAAAGAAGGATTTTTTGTCTACCTTACTGACTTTCTTACTTTTTACTTATATCAAAAACTCAATGAAAATGCAATTATCTCCAAGACCAAAACATCTGTTATGCTTAATATCGTTAGTTTGATCTGTATCTGTATTAAATTTTCCCCTTATTCGAGTAGTTTTTTCTTCGGCAAATTGCCCGAAGCCTATGCTTTTTTGAATCCAATCGTAGATGTTATGCCAGTCATACCTGTGCTTTTTTTTCTCTTAGCTTTTGTTTGGCAAGCTGCTGTAAGCTTTCGATAAGATCCTTTCTATAATAATATCCTCGAAAATGGATAATTTCGTCAAGAAAAAATTCGAAAAAT